GAAGAAGATGGAACTAAAAAAGAAGTATTATCTGTTTCTTCAGAACAAAAAAGAGACGAGACTTTTGAATCACCAAATCATCCTCCTTTAGTTCTTTTCGGATCTGTACCTTCGACAGTTGCTTCTCAACTCAATTCGGAATTAAAACGTCAATCTATTCGAGTCTCAGGTTGGTTGCCAGCTCAGAGATACACCGAACTGCCTTCATTAGGTGAGGAAGTTTATGTCTGTGGTGTCAATCCATTCCTGAGTCGTACAGCAACAACTTTAATGCGACGTAGAAAGTGTAAATTGATTGGGGCACCATTTCCTATTGGTCCTGATGGAACACGTGCTTGGATTGAAAAAATTTGTTCCGTATTCGGCATCGAATCCCAAGGTTTGGAAGAGAGAGAAACCCTAATTTGGAATAATTTAAAAGATTATCTCGATTTATTACGTGGAAAATCTGTATTTTTTATGGGAGATAATTTGTTAGAAGTATCTTTAGCTAGATTCTTAATCAGATGTGGGATGATCGTTTATGAAATAGGTATTCCATATATGGACAAACGATATCAAGCTGCTGAATTATCTCTTCTACAAGATACTTGTAAAAAGATGCATATACCAATGCCACGCATTGTGGAAAAACCAGACAATTATAATCAGATACAGCGTATGCGTGAATTACAACCTGATTTAGCCATTACTGGAATGGCTCACGCCAATCCATTAGAAGCAAGAGGAATTAATACAAAGTGGTCTGTTGAATTCACTTTTGCTCAAATCCATGGATTTACCAATGCAAAAGATGTGCTTGAACTTGTTACCCGTCCTTTACGACGTAACAATAGTTTGGAACATCTAGGTTGGACAAACCTGTTACAATCGGCGATAATCTGAAATAAATCCTAAAAGGAAATAATTTTGTATAATCTATTGAATTTCGTATAATAATTTTTGTATAATCTATTGATAGAAACAACTTTTACTAGAATTTAGTTCTTAATCAAAAGATATTCTCTTTGTTATTAAGAAAACTATTGATAAATATTGAAAAAACTGGTATCTTGTATATGAATAGATTGAAAAATCTATTCATATGATACAAATCTAATATAATAAAGAGATTATAAATAATTCCTATGCCCATAGAAAGCATTGAATTGTTGTCTTCTGTATCACAGGTTTCGTTACCGATGTGGATAGGCCCAGCTGTATTATTTGGAATCTATTATGGATTTCTTACTACATTGCCGATTGGACCTTCTCAGATCTTTTCGATACGATCTTTTCTCTTGGAAGGAAATCTTAGTGGTACAGTAGCTGTAAGTGGTTTAATGATTGGACAGTTGTTAATATATTTATCAATATACTGTTCACCCCTGTATATCCTATTGGTGAAACCGCATCTAATAACTTTGCTAGTTCTCCCATATATGTTTTTTCACTGGTTTCGAACAAAATATTTATTAAATTATAAAAATCTACATCATATTAGTTCAATAAGTGATCCGCGACTTCGTACTATATTCTTAGATAGTTTGATATTTCAATTATTAAATCCTCTGCTTTTACCAAGTCCTGTATTATCCCGATTAGTACAAGTAGTTCTTTATCGGTATAGTAATAATTTAGTATTTATAACAAGTAGTCTTTTAGGTTGGTTAGGTGGTAATCTCTTATTCATCAATTTAGCAAAATTACTTTTGGTACGGATAGAACATGATGCACCTATACTTTATCTTTTGATTAAGCGCGTTCTATACCGAACTTTTAGTATTATTATTTTAATTTCTTTGTGTCTACATCTGGGTCGAGCTCCAGTACCCCTTACGTCTAAGAAATTTTCGAATGAAATTACATTATATGATCAGAGATTGAAGAAAAACCCGGAAGACCTATTATGGATTTTTTTACCATGGCCTAATAACTTTTTCGATCGATCGAGATGGAATCGACCATTACGATATATTGAAAATAGTCGAATCAGTCATAATAGTTTGGTGAAAAAACAAGTATCTGATTATTTCTTTAACAAATGTATAACTGATGGTAAACAACGAATATCTTTTACATATCTGCCTAGTTTATTCATTTCCGAAAAACAATTAAGCAATTCTTTCAAAGATTCAAATGAATTTATGTCATCGGATGATTTTTACAAAGAATGGATTAATGATAGACGAGAACGAAGAAATGATTTAAACAATGATTTAAGAGCTCGGATCGAATCTTTAAAAAATGGTTTTGATATTCAGAAAATAATAGAAAAGAGGACTGGCTTATATAACAGTAACGGACAAGAATTAGCTAAGATTTATGATCCTTTTCTAAGCAGCTTATCCCGCACTAGGATTCCATTATCAAAGTCACCTTGGATTTTGCCCGATATAATAGATTTGAGAAAGGATTATCAGAATAAAGATCTCGGAGAGGAATATAAGAAGGAATATCAAAATAAGTTCAAAGATTGGATTTCTACTCAATATCAGGGATTAAACCGTAATTTATTTCCTTTACCTTGGGATTTGTTACCAAAAAGTGGTCAACGAACATTCTTGTTCATGTTCGGAAAATCTCAAGACAAGCAAATTAAAAAGCTTTTCAATGAACTTAATTTCTTGAAAACTAAGCATAACACAGTATATATAACTTGGGAATATGTTTTCAAACTTCCTCCTGTAGAACAAGCTTTATTTTTTATTTATTTGAAAGACGAAACTAATAGTTCAATTTGGTTTTCTTTTTTCGATGTATTCTCAACCGATTTCACTAAACTACGAGATTTCTCTTCCGTAACACAAGCAATATCTTTATTGCCTCGCATCCAGGAAATTAGAAAAGATTTACCTCGATACACTTTAATAATAAAAGCTAATCGATTCGATGTTGTAGGTGGGACTAATGATGTTCGTCAGAGGAAAGTCAAAAACGTGGGAATTAGTGTCACGAAAACCAAACTAAAAACAAGAAGAGTTGTGAAACGATTTTCAAAACAGTCAGATTTTCGTCGAAGAATACTAAGAGGATCTTTACGGCCTCGAAGACGTAAAATACTGATATGGAAGATGTTGCAACATAAAGCACACTCTCCTTTCTTTTTGAGGATAATGGAGGCACCTACTATCCCGGAATCGTCTCTGGAAATTCTAGAAACGATGAAGAGTGAAACAAACACAATCCAGATCAGGGGATTACTGTCTTCTTCGAAAAATATTACGAGATCGAAGGCTGATCGTCTAGCATTAGCAGCTAGGTTAGATTTTTACTTCGCCCAAAGTGGAAGAAGTTTATTATTAGTTATTCAATCAAATTTTAGAAAGTATGTTAAATTGCCTATATTAATAATAGGTAAGAATATTGGTCGTATTTTATTATTCCAATTTCCTGAATGGGATGAAGATTGGACCGAATGGAATCGAGAAATTCACATAAAGTGTACTTATGATGGTAATGAATTTTCAGACACCAAATTACCTGGTCGTTGGTTGCGAGAAGGTCTTCAGATAAAGATTTTATATCCTTTTCAATTAAAACCTTGGCATACTCAGAAAAAGGTGAAACGATTGAAACGAACCGAAGGAGATATACATTCTCAATCCGTTAGATATAGTAATTTGATAGGAAAAGATATCTCGAAGCAACAAAAAGTGACTTTTAGTTATTTAACCGCTTGGGGGTTTCAAACAAATTTACCTTTTGGAACTATCAAGAAACAACCTTCTTTTTGGAAACCTGTTAGGAGGAAATTGATAAAAAGTTTGAGAAATAATATATCATTGGGGACTAGACAAATATCTCGGCTTTATTCCAATTTAATCCAACTAACGAATTTATCATATATTTACAAAGAATTTAAGGATCTTCCAGAAAAAAAATATATTCAAACTAATCGATTGGACGAAACAAATAAATTTAATATTCGATCCATTGATACGAAAATAACAAATGAGAAAATAATTGATCAAGAAATAGAAAAAGTAACTATTGATACTGCACTCAATGATATTGAAAAAATATCGCCAGATATTCAGGATCAACCAGAATTTGAGACTCAAAAAGATATTCGGGAATTCAATAATTCGTTAATCCCAACAAATAGTGGTACGAAACGAATTATTCAACAATCTTTTCTTCATAAGATAGAAACAAGAATCGGATTGAAAGAGAAAGATAAAAAATATTCTAATCTTTTTGAATTAATACTGAAAAAGCAATTGGTTCGAACTCAACAAAGGTTTTTAATACTTCGTAGAACAAATGCACAATTAATTCAAAGAGGGTATTTTTTATTAAGAATTATTTCCAAGAAATTGAATAGAGAGATTTCTAATAATTCTATCTATTTCCTCCGGTTCAATATCCAATTAATAATACTACTAAAAGATATTTTTGAAGATTCGAATAAAATACGACATACACATTCAGATGGGGATGGAAAGGTTTTTCGAGTGGATAAAAATAAGTCTATAAAATTAATTTCTCATGCGTATATACTTGATAGGTTGTGGCAAACAAAAACAACCAAATTGGATTTGAATTATTTGGTACAGTCGTTGAAAGAACATAGTTGGGTATTGAAGGAACATCCTGAGCAAAACGAATTAAAATCAGGAAATTACTTATCGGACATAGAGACTATAATTTCTGAGGATATCGAAGATATTTTAATGACACAAGGGATTATTAAAGAACCCCAAAAATTTAGTGAAAAAGACTGGAATGAATGGTTACATTCATTCAGAAAATATAAATTATCCTCGGAATTCTGGTCTCAAATAGCACCAAAAAAATGGAGGTTTGAAGTTAATAGACATTGGAAAATAAATAGTCTATCTTTTGATAGAAAAAATGAAGATGTCTCTTATAACGAACGAGATACACATTCTATTTATAGACAGAATCCTCTTTTGAAACAACAAATCAATAATTTTAATAAACGTTATAAATATAATACTCTCTTATATAGTTTTGTTGATTCCGTCAAAAATTCGGAGATTAAAAAACTACCAATCTGGAAAGAAGACACAAAAGAAGAGATACTAGCTGCGAAGCGTATTCAAAAGATACGAAGTTTTGGGGAGAAGAAGAAGAAGAAGAATATCTTATATAAAAAAAAAATTGCTATAGAAAAAAAGAACGATTTAGATTTCAATTTAATGCTATGGTTATTTCCAGAATTTATTGAAGAAACGGATAAACATGGTACGAAAACAATATTTGTACCTAAGAATTCTATTTTGCAAAAGGGAAATAAAATACCTCCAAGCGAGAGATCTCAGAAACTGAGAATGAGTTATCGATATGAGAGACAGAAAATGAAATCAGAAGAATTATCGCTCAAAGAAAGAAAGAATCATTACTATCTATTCCAATGGAGATGGAGATCTAAGAAATTAGGGAGTAGAATGCAAAGAATAAAAGATCTAGCATCTCTTTTAAGTGTAATTGAGAATCAACAAGATCTTACTGGGTTCTGTCGTGAGATGAAAATAGATGTAAATCTATTGAATCTATTTTTTACAGAGTCTAAAAAGAAGATATTAGATCAATTTTTAACTATTTCATCACATCGTCTACCAAAAGTATTGGATGATCAAATATTGATGTACAAAATGGTAAGTACTTTATTAAAATTTATAGATAGATTTGAAAGAAGAATAGATGGGGATATCTTTAGTCAATGTATATCACGTTTATCACTCATTAATGACAAACAAGATTTTATTCATTGGTATAATCTCGAAGATCTGTTACTTCCAAGACGTCGTCGGGAATTACGAGTTCTAAGATCCTTAATATTAGAGAAGAAATATACAAAATTTGAACCTTGGATGAGGAACGTCCAGGAGACTCAAACTCCTGATCCTCCGGATCAGACTCAATTTATTAAACGTTTTCTTTGGCCTATTCATCGGCTAGAGGACTTAGCTTGCATGAATAGATTCTGGTTTAATACGAGTAATGGAAGTCGATTCACCATGCTAAGAATTCGTATGTATCCCCCACTTTGAGTATAAAATAAATTGTGATATGTTTTATTAAAATGACTCATTCATTAATGAAACATATCACAATTTATTAATTTTTGTAGATCCTTCGGAATAATATTCCATAATAATTTATATTATTATTTATTTAGAACTATTCAATAATTAATTCTATTTCGTTATTGAATAATCTTTTTTTTTTTTTTTAAGAACAATTATTTTTATGAATAAAAAGATATTTCTTCATTTGTCATCAGGCCCTGGAAAAAAAACAGGGTCTGTTGAATTTCAAATATATAATCTAACTAATCGAGTTATCAAACTTACTTCCCATCTAAAACAACATTCCAAAGACTATTCATCCCAAAGGGGGTTGTGGAAAATGCTGGGGAAACGCAAACGACTTTTATTTTACCTATCCAAGAACGATATAAATTGTTATGAAAACTTAATAAGTAAGTTAGGTATTCGTGGACTCAAAATCCGTTAAATGGATTACATAGATCTTATTACTTCCGTTTTAATGTATAGACATGACATTATTAATAAGGATTTAAATTTTTTTACATAAGCTAACCCTATAGAATATATGAGAGGGAAATAAAATATGACCATGCTTGCTACAAAGAAAGATCCCATGATAGTAAGTATGGGTCCTCAGCATCCATCGATGCATGGTGTTCTTCGACTTATTGTTACTTCAGATGGTGAAAATGTCATTGATTGTGAACCGATACTAGGCTATCTCCATAGAGGAATGGAAAAGATTGCTGAAAACAGAACGATTATACAATATCTTCCTTATGTAACACGATGGGATTATCTAGCCACCATGTTTACAGAAGCAATAACAGTGAATGCACCGGAAAAATTGGCCAATATTCAAATACCTAAGAGAGCCAGTTATATAAGAGTAATTATGTTAGAGTTAAGCCGCATTGCCTCCCATTTATTATGGCTAGGACCTTTCATGGCTGATGTTGGTGCACAAACTCCTTTTTTTTTTATATTTAGAGAAAGGGAGATGATATATGATTTGTTCGAAGCTGCTACGGGAATGCGGATGATGCATAATTATTTCCGTATTGGAGGAGTATCTGTAGACTCACCTTACGGTTGGGTGGACAAATGTCTAGACTTTTGCGATTATTTTTTACCAAAAGTTGATGAATATGAACAGCTTATTACAAATAATCCCATTTTCTTAAAACGAGTGGAGGGTGTAGGCTTTATTGGTAGGGAAGAAGCAATAAATTGGGGCTTATCAGGACCTATGCTACGGGCCTCAGGAGTTCGATGGGATCTTCGTAAAGTAGATCATTACGAATGCTATGATGAATTGGATTGGCAGATTCAATGGCAAAAAGAAGGAGATTCATTAGCTCGTTACTTGGTACGAATTGGCGAAATGAGAGAATCTGTAAAAATTATTCAACAAGCTTTGAAAGTTATTCCAGGAGGCCCTTACGAAAACTTGGAAGCTCGACGCCTTAATCAACAAAAAATTTCGGAATGGAATGATTTTGACTATCAATTTATTAGTAAGAAATCTTCCCCTACTTTTAAGTTACCCAAACAAGAGCATTATGTACGGATAGAAGCTCCTAAAGGAGAATTAGGAATATTTTTAATTGGAGATGATAATGTCTTTCCTTGGAGATGGAAAATTCGTCCACCCGGTTTTATCAATTTGCAAATCCTTCCTCAATTAGTGAAAGGACTGAAATTAGCAGATATTATGACAATATTGGGTAGTATCGATATTATTATGGGAGAGGTTGATCGTTAAGATGGTACTTGATGTAACAGGTGTTGAAAAACAAGGTATTATACTCTTTTCTGAATCGGAACTATCAAAAGAATTTATTGAATTAACTTGGATTATAGTATCTATTCTCATTACTATAGTAGGAGTTACACTAGGAGTATTAGTTATTGTATGGCTCGAACGAAAAGTATCGGCAGGGATACAACAACGTATTGGACCCGAATATGCCGGACCTTTGGGAATTATTCAGGCTTTGGCAGATGGAATCAAACTCCTATTGAAAGAAGATATTATTCCCGCAAGAGGTGATATTTGGTTATTCACTGTTGGACCTGCTATAGTAGTCACACCAGTATTTTTGAGTTATTTAGTAATACCTTTTGGGAAACACATAATTTTAGCTGATTTGGGTATAGGTGTATTTTTCTGGATTGCCGTTTCAAGTATTGCTCCGCTTGGACTTCTTATGGCAGGTTACGGTTCAAACAACAAATATTCTTTTTTAGGTGGTCTTCGAGCTGCTGCTCAATCTATCAGTTATGAAATTCCTTTAGCTCTATGCGTATTATCTATATCTCTACGTGCGATTCGTTGAAAAAAAAAAAAAGAAATTTAGTATAAATTATTTCTTTCTCTTCCTCCAAATAAAAACTAGATAGTCATATGGGTGAAATTAAACAGCGTATTGCAGTGATAGAATCAAGCCCCATCCTCTATGTACAGGAGTGAAAGCATGCACAACCAGTAAGAACTGTGTACCCCAGGAGTTGTAAAAACCTGACGCGGGGGCAGAAGATGAGTATGAATTTCCTACAATCATACTAAAAATCGAGCAGAAGTAGATGGCCAGGAACACAAAAATACACAAGAGGTTGATGAAACAGATGAATAAATAGTTTTTTCTTCTTATTCTAGATATTTAATGGATAAGGACTTAGCATTGGTAGAGATGACTAAGCCGTACTTCCTTATAACCCCAATCTTAAGTATATTCCTATCTACTAAAACAATGACTATCTGGAACGAAGTAATCCTTTCAATAATTACCTAAGTCTTTTAAAAAATTAGTAAAATACTCATATTATTGCTAAATATTTGTTCCAATATGAAATATCTTTTATATCTAGTTAGTCGCTCTTTACAAGTAGAGAAAGACTTTATTAATAAAAGAATTCTTTCTATTGATTCTACCAAAATTCTTACTATATTTGAGTCTGAAGTACTAGAGAATTAGAAAGGTTGAGATAGATTCAGAAGCTATTATTTCTTCTAGCAAACAGAATCTCTTTGGTTAATCTCAGAATACTTTTAATCATTTTATAAATTTAATCATTTCATAAGATGATAATTATTTTAGACAAAGTTATTCTCAATAACCTTTGAGGAGCCGTATGAAGTGAAAATTTCATGTACGGTTTTGAAGTAGAGATGGTAGTTTCATCAATACCATCGACTATATTTATCCAACAGTTTAAGTACAATTGATATAGTTGATGCACAGTCTAAATATGGTATCTTAGGATGGAATTTGTGGCGTCAACCTATAGGTTTTATAATTTTTTTCATCTCTTCGTTGGCAGAGTGTGAACGATTACCTTTTGATCTACCGGAAGCGGAAGAAGAATTGGTAGCGGGTTACCAAACAGAATACTCAGGTATCAAATTTGGTCTATTTTATGTTGGTTCCTATCTAAACCTATTAGTTTCTTCATTGTTTGTAACAGTTCTTTATCTGGGAGGATGGGATTTATCAATTCCATTCTTACCAACTTCTAATCAAATCACTTGGATTCTTACTAATGGAACCTTTGATATTATCAATGCAATAATAGGTATTATCATCACATTAACTAAAGCTTATTTATTCCTATTCATCTCTATTATGACGAGATGGACATTACCGAGAGTGAGAATAGACCAACTGTTGGATCTTGGTTGGAAATTTCTTTTGCCCGTTGCTTTGGGAAATTTACTGCTAACAGCTTCTTTTCAAATTTTATTATTAGATTAATAGATTATATCTATATCATCTTCTGAATCATACTCATAAATTTCTTTAACACGTAAAGAACTCAGAGATAGAAAAGATTCAATTAATTCTTCAAGGATATTTACCTCATGTTCGCTATGGTGAATGGGCTTCAAATTTATGGTCAACAAGCAATACAAGCTGCAAGATATATTGGTCAAGGTTTTATGGTTACATTAGACCATATGAATCGATTACCTATGACTATTCAGTATCCGTATGAAAAATTGATCCCATCAGAACGATTTCGTGGACGGATCCATTTTGAATTCGATAAATGTATCGCTTGTGAAGTATGTGTTCGTGTGTGTCCAATCAATTTACCTGTCGTTGATTGGGAATTGAGGGAAAGTGTGAGAAAGAAACAGTTGAAAAATTATAGTATTGACTTTGCAGTCTGCATTTTTTGCGGCAATTGTGTCGAATATTGTCCAACAAATTGTTTGTCAATGACAGAAGAATATGAACTTTCGACTTATGATCGACATGAATTGAATTATGATCAAATTGCTTTAGGACGTTTACCCATATCGGTAGTTCAAGATCCTACCACTCAACCTGTTTCGAGTTTAAATTACTTATCCAAAGGAGTTATGGAAGGACATCCTGATTCAAGAAGTGTTACTAATCTTTAGAGAAAATCTTCACCTGAAGAGGGAGAAAAAGACTCAGGCGAGTCTTTTTCTTCTCCAATTATTTCTTATTACTACTTTCATCAAGAGATTCTTTATTATAACGGATATATCTCGAGCAGATGGATCGAATATTTATGAAGAGACAAAAAGAAATAAAAGGGATTTGCAAAAGATAAATATCTCATTATTACCAGATATTTGTATCTGAATAGAAAAAATTTGAATGATTAGATAAAATGATTTTACCTGAACCAATCCATAAAGTTATTTTAGTAATTATAGAATTAGGTATCCTTTTAGGGAGTTTAGGAGTGGTATTACTTACCAATATAGTCTATTCCGCATTCTTATTGGGACTAGTTTTTATATGTATATCTCTTCTATATCCCGTACCGAATGCTGATTTTGTAGCTGCTGCTCAAGTATTGATTTATGTAGGAGCTGTAAATGTTTCAATCGTATTTGCTGTAATGTTAATGGATAAACCAAAGAATAGAACTCTTTTTTCATTTTCAAATGTAGGGGATAATATTACTTTAGGAGCCTGTACAAGTCTCTTCATATTATTGACTATAATGATTCCAGATGCATCATGGTCTGAGATATATCTGACTAAACATTCAACGAAGTTTGTGGAACAAAAATTGACAACTGATGTTCAGCTTATTGGGTCTCAATTATTAACTAAATTTCTGCTTCCTTTCGAACTTCTTTCCATCCTTCTCTTAGTTGCTCTAATAGGAGCAATCACTATAGCCCGTCAGGAAAGGGTAGTAGAAACAGCTGATAATAAAGCTTCGGAATCTAAAGAGGATTTATCTCTCTTTTAATCAATAAAAATGTTTCTACGAGTCTTTTTTTTTTTTCATCCCAATTATTAAATTATTATAAGGAGTTAATCTCTTATGATCGAAAATGCACTTATTTTAGGTGCTTATCTTTTCTGTATCGGTTTCTACGGATTAATCACGAGTCGAAACATGATTCGAGCACTTATGTGTCTAGAGCTAATTTTTAATGCAGTTAATATAAATTTTGTAACATTCTCTAATTATTTCGATACTCAAGAACGAAAAGGAGAAATATTTTCTATCTTTGTGATAGCTATTGCAGCTGCTGAAGCTGCTATCGGATTAGGTATCATTTTAACTATCTATCGTAATAGAAAATCAACTCGTATTGATCAATTTAATTTGTTAAAATGGTAATTAATGATCTTATATCCTTAGATGGATCCGTAATAACTAATCCCTTTCATTCATTCAAATAATCGTATTATTTACTTGATTATTCGAACGGATGAATATAGAGATATTATTTTGCATAATATATATTAGGAAATTTCATAACGTTTAAATTGTTATATTAATAGTATCTGAAATAAGTACCAAGATTATACAATTTGTTCTTGTTCCAATCTACTAGTTTTTAACGATAGAGAGAGAAAGATTATTTTAGAATAGTTAGTTCTTTCTATATCAATAGTTAGTTTTTTCGATATCTAAGATTAATAGGAGTATAAATCCAATGGCGCATTCAGTAAAGATTTATGATACATGTATCGGTTGTACCCAATGTGTAAGAGCTTGTCCAACAGATGTTTTGGAAATGATACCTTGGGATGGATGTAAAGCCAATCAGATTGCTTCTGCTCCTAGAACAGAAGACTGTGTGGGTTGCAAAAGATGTGAATCGGCCTGCCCGACAGATTTCTTGAGCGTACGTGTTTATTTAGGAGCTGAAACAACTCGCAGTATGGGTCTAGCTTACTAAGCAATTTTTGATTTTGATAGAAAGAAAAAGATTACTATATTTTTATGTTTCATAAGAAGACCCATACAGATTCAGTATGGGTCTTATATTAAAATCTTTTATATCCTTCATGAGCAGTTTACCTTGGCTAACCATAATTGTTCTTCTACCTATATGTGCCGGCTTATTAATTCCATTATTTCCTAATGAAGGAAATAAAATTATTCGATGGTATACTTTAGGTATTTGTATAATAGAATTCCTTTTAATAACCTATACCTTTTGTTGCCATTTTCACATCAACGACCAATCTATCCAATTAGAGGAAGATTATAACTGGATAGATTTTATTAATTTCCATTGGAGATTAGGTATTGATGGTCTTTCCATGGGGCTCATTTTATTAACAGGTTTTGTCACCACTCTAGCAACTTTAGCAGCTTGGCCAGTCACACGAAATACAAAATTATTTCATTTCTTGATGTTAGCAATGTACAGCGGTCAAATAGGATTATTCGCTTCTCAAGATATTTTACTCTTTTTTTTCATGTGGGAATTAGAATTAATTCCTATTTACTTACTTTTATCTATGTGGGGTGGAAAAAGACGTCTATATTCGGCCACAAAGTTTATTTTGTATACAGCAGGTGGTTCTATTTTTATTCTAGTAGGAGCTTCAACAATAGGCCTTTATGGAAACAATGGACCATTGTTTGATATTCAATCTCTAGCAACTCGGTCATATCCCATAACATTAGAAATAATTATTTATTCCGGTTTTTTTATAGCTTATGCGGTAAAATCACCAATTTTCCCTTTTCATACTTGGTTGCCAGATACTCATGGAGAAGCACATTATAGTACATGTATGCTTTTGGCAGGAATCCTCTTAAAGATGGGGGGATATGGATTGATTCGGATTAATATGGAATTGTTGCCTCGTGCTCATTCCATATTTGCTCCGTGGATGGTAATGTTTGGAGCAGCTCAAATTGTTTATGCATCTTTAATCTCATTAAATCAACGTAATCTAAAAAGAAGAATAGCTTATTCATCTGTCTCTCATATGGGTTTTGTCTCGATCGGAATCGGTTCTATAACAAATACAGGTCTCAATGGAGCTATATTACAAATGATTTCTCATGGATTGATCGGTGCAGCACTCTTTTTTCTAGCCGGAACAAGCTATGACAGGACACGTACTCTTTTCCTTGATCAACTAGGCGGAATAGCTATCTCAATGCCTAAATTATTCACCATGTTTAGTATCTTTTCACTCGCATCTCTGGCATTGCCGGGTATGAGCGGTTTCGTGTCAGAATTAATGGTATTCTTGGGGATTGTTACTAGTCAAAACTATTCATTTACTTTCAAAGTAGTAATTACAATAATTGAAGCAATTGGGATAATACTAACTCCTATTTATTTGCTTTCCATGTTACGTCAAATGTTTTATGGATATAAGATTTCTAATACCCCAGCTCCATCTCTTATAGATTCTGGACCACGAGAGATTTTTATTTCACTTTGTCTCTTATTACCAATAATAGGTATTGGTCTTTATCCCAATCTGGTACTACCTCTATGGAATACTAAGGTAGAATATATTTTATCTCAATATTAGTGGGTTCTACCGATTAAAATATAAGAAAAGTAAAAATTTCTATGTCATTGTATTTTTTCCTTCCCCCAGTCAATCGTTCAGAGAGATAAATGTGAGTATTCTTCTTAGAAATTTTTTTTCTTGGACTGAAGAATCATTCTCAATGAGATTAAAAAAAAAAAGTGGATACTATTAATTATCAAATCACTCTTTTTAAACATTTTACTATTCGAAAAAAACCAAAAAAAATAACAAAATTTTATTTTTTTTGGTTTTTTCCGAGTCCATATCGTATTATGAAAAATCCCTATCAATTTACTATTTTTATCTAATCAAGTTTTTATCTAATCAAGTTTGAATAATTATCGAATTAACCATCCGTAACTGTGCAGACCGATTCCTAAGAGATTGACGCCCGAGTAACAAACCCAAATGATAAAAAATCCGGAAGAAGCTACAGTTGCAGATTGTTTTCCTTGCCATCCTTTAGTCATTCTAGTATGTGAATAAATTGCATATATAAGCCAGGTAATTAATGCCCATGTTTCTTTAGGATCCCAGCTCCAATAAGATCCCCATGCTTCATTAGCCCATACCGCTCCAGAGAGGATACCTATTGTTAGGAAGGGAAAACCTAAGCTAATTGTACGATAACTCCATTGATCTAGTTGTTGAATCAATTGGCATTTACGAAAATCTCTGGATAACAAATAGAAAGTGTTTATTGAATCACTTTCTAAATCACTTTCTATTTGTGTATATAAATAGCTATTTCTTTCGCGAGGGAAGAATAATAGATAGAATTTGGTATTAGTACTAAATATAGATTTATTTGTATTATCATATGTAATAATTGGCAAAGTTATTGCTAACAGGGATCCACATAAAAGGGTAGCATAACTCAATATCATCATACTGACATGCATCATTAACCAATGCGATTGTAAAGCAGGTACTAACATTGTAGATTGTTGCATTTCTTTTGGAAGACCTAAAGTAGCGAAGCTGTGCGTTAACATGGCACTTGGTGCAGTAATTGCGCCCAACCAATCATTATTTTGACTTTTCAATTCCAAGTTTATATGCAATAGAGATAAACTCCACGAGAGAAACATAAATGATTCATATAAATTGCTTAATGGTAAATGGTTAGCATGGATCCATCGGGTTATCAAGAATCCTGTTATACAAATGAAAGCAATTTTTATACTTTGTTTTCCCAAATCACTTAGTTTCCCAGTTTTATAAACTAGATTTCCCCAATAAGAGGCAGTAGCTACAGAAAGAAAAAAGAAGGAGATGTGATCAAATACATTTTCCATAATAATATTTATCGTAGTTACTATTTCCTACATCAATAAGATTCTATGAGTATTAAAAAGATCTTATTAGATAATTAATAGGATTATAATATATTAGTGAAGGTTTTATTGGGATAGGATGATAGAATGCCGCTACTCGGATTCGAACCGAGATGCGTTAGCACTGCTTCCTAAGAGCAACGTGTCTACCTGTTTCACCATAGCGGCCTATTAGTGATATTAGCATAATAAACAATTGATAGTCAATATTTTTTCTCTCACGAGAAGAAATATCATATTTCAATGATATAACAATAAAATTGAAGCGATAAAATTTGTTTATTTCGGAATATAGCGCAGTTTGGTAGCGTGCCATCTTGGGGTGATGGAGGTCGTGGGTTCAAATCCCGCTATTCCGAAATAGTATTAGGAATACTATTTCCTCGACGAAGTATATAGGTAAAAATTTTAATAAAAATTAAATGAGTTTCATATCGTTTTTCATAAATTGAATAATTTTGTGTAAAAACAAAGGAAAAATATGCAATATCTTCATATTCTCCCGGGAGATTTATACTCCCGAGATTGGTGAGAAGTAAAAATAACAAACAAGTGGTTTAGTTATACTATCTTCTATTAATTTATCAAATAAATAGCTATTTAGTCAGAATATTCAAATTATTTTTTTGTTCTTTTTTTTTTTAATCACTCTCAATCATTTTTTTTTAGAAAACGCTACAAGATAATATATATATATATATTTTTTTTTTTTTTTTTTATTTACTCGGATGGAATAAGATATACCAGGGATTAGTTGAACCATCAGCTTATTATTATTCCGTTGATTCAGATACTTTTTCGTTCGTTGTGTAATAAAAACTTTTTGAACGACCAGTTAGAATAGATTGAGCTAAAGAAAAAGCTTTTAAGGCGATTTTTTTAGTTTTTTCTCTCCAAACACTCTTACGAATTCGCTTTTTTGATTTGGAAGTACGTTTTTTCGGAACTGCCATAATGGAAATACCTTAATAATATAACTATTAACTGATTCTCAATTGAAAAGATTAAAGAGAGTTTCTATTTCCACTCCCTCAAAGATTATTCCATTAATGATTTCGATGTATAATGGATACGAATTATTCAATTTTATAATTCCTCTCCATTCAAACAGATAGAATCCACTACAAATCGAACTAAATCTTGTCGATATCCTAACTTACGTCTCGTTTTTTTCTTAGAATGCATTTTATATATTGTTAGTCTATTCCCGAAAGAAGAGTGTAAAATTCTTCCTTTAACGATTGCATTTTCTAACCAGGGATGTCCAAGATTTATTGTGGATTCATCACGAATCAATAATACTCGATATATTAATATTTTAGTATTCGGGGCTAATATCTTCGGTTTCAATGATGCGGAATAACGAACATCATAGAACCTACCTGGTTCTACCCGTAACTGTTCACCCCCGGTGTCAATTATTGCATATGTACTCATTACGATATTTGTTCTGATAAAAATATTACTAAAAGGATTATATATAAGAATTGGAGTATTTCGAATCCAAATAGCTAAACTCGATAAATAAGTAATTAACTAGATTTTCTAATATTATTATCTCATATATTCTTTCGATCAACGAAGAAACAAGTTTTTTGAATATTCTACTCCTTGAATGAGGAAAAAAAACGGAAAAAAATGGGGTGCTTTTTTCACCCAGAATTTTCACCCAGATGGAATAGATCTTTCATCGTTAATATATTGGAACTCCAATTTATCATGAGTCAACTTAGACGTGGATGGGAGAGAAAGATAAAATAAGGTTTAATTTAATTCTAATAGGTTTATGGAACTATTATATAAAAATATTTGGATTGTCCCTGTATGTCCATTTGTAGCTTCTATGTTAGTCGGATTCGGATTATTTTTCTTCCCGAAAGCAACTAAAAGTCTTCGTCGTATATGTGCTATCATTAGCATATTTTTGCTAAGTATAGCCATGTTTATTTCTTTCTCTATTTCCTGGCAACAGATTAGAGGCAATCCCATCCATCAATTATTATGGTCTTGGGTTTTCAATAAAAATATTTCTCTACAAATAGGTTTTTTGATTGATCCGCTTACTTCTACAATGTTAGTATCAGTTACTAGTGTAGGGATTTTGGTTATGATTTACAGTGACAGTTACATGTCCCATGACCAGGGATATGTAAGGTTTTTTTCTTATCTCAGTCTTTTCACTGCTTCCATGTTAGGTTTAGTTCTTAGTCCCAATCTAATACAAATTTATATTTTTTGGGAATTAGTTGGAATGTGTTCCTATTTATTAATAGGTTTCTGGTTTTCTAGACCCAGTGCCGCTAATGCTTGTCAAAAAGCTTTTGTAACAAATCGTGTAGGAGACTTTGGATTATTGTTGGGTATATTGGGTATTTAT